CAAATATATAGGAATTGTATAGGAACCAGAATAGTCTTTTATTTTTTTTTGAAAAAACGTAAATAGATTTATTCTGAGTAATAAGAATACTATTCAAATTATGATATTCATGAAGAAATAATCGTAATGAATGCATAAAAGCAACATCTTGAATCCAGCATTGAATAATTTGAACCAAGATTTCCATATGGATGGGATGAGGTATTAATATATCTGAGGCATAATTTAAATGTGATAATTTGTCCTCTAAAAAGGGAAAAATTGAATGAATTGATCGTAAATTATGATATTTTGGTATTTCTTTTTCTTGGAAATAAGATACTAATCGCAACGAAAATGGAATTTCTACAATAATTGCAAAACTTTCTGGTATTATTTGAGAATAAAAATGAGAATAAAAAAAATTGTTGTTTTCAACGAATCGATTTTGGTTAGAATCATTAACCGAAGAAATCAAAAAATTCTGTTGATAGATTCGAGTAATTAAACGTTTTACAAGTACTAAACTAAATTTATTGTCATAACCAAAAACTTCCGTAGGTTCGTAAGAAATCGAATCATTTAAACCATGATCATTAGCAAGTGCATAAATATACTCCTGAAAGAGTAGCGGATATAGGAAGTGTTGTTGCCCAGATCCATCTTTTTCTAAATATACTTGTAATTCTTCCATTGACTTACATTTTTACTTGAACCAGAAAGAGTAGACATTTCTTGGGTTATTAAATTATACATAGTGCAATATGGTCAAAACAGGATATGTATTATGTTATGTATTATGTATGGAAAAAAACATATACCCTGAAAACAGGGAGTCAAATCAACAGATTTTTTTACTTGCCCCTTCTATCCAATGAATTTATTTTCGTTAAAATTACCGGAGGTTCAAATCAAAAATCTTTTATTTTTGCAACCCGATTGCTCTTTTGACTTTGGAACAAATCCTTTTTTTGTCAGTATACTGTTTCTTCTACACATTAGTTTTCAATCTATAATAGAGAATAGTTAGGATTTTTTAAAAAGGAAAAAAAAGAATCAAGGGACCACTTACAGGAAAACCCTTACCCGCATCAGGCACTAATTTTTTTTAACGTCTAATTAGATCGGGAAATTACTCAAAAAAAAAAAAAATTAGAATAGAAGCTCGTTGCTTTTTTTATTTAACAGAATTGGAGCCATGAAACTCTATCCATTTATTCACTAGACCCAATTGTAAATGGGAATTTCTTTTTTTTCTTCCTACAAAACTAAAAAAAATATTAAATAAAAATATTAATATATAATAAGAAATTCCATTTTCTTATTATTACGACATGCTGTTTTTTCCATCCATTACCTTTCAGGATCAGTCGTGGTCTTCTAGACTCTACCAATAGTCTGGACGAATTTGGTGTTTCATCCAAATGTGTAAAAGATCGTAGTCGCACTTAAAAGCCGAGTACTCTACCGTTGAGTTAGCAACCCAGATAAATATGATATGTAGATACAATCAAAATCAAAAATTGAAAATTTACAGACCAGCTATTTTCTCAAAATTTTTGATTTTCGTTAAGAAAATCCATCTTGTATACTTGTATAGCAGTAAATTCGACAAACCAAATTTGACTGAAGTAAAGGAAAAACCAATAGGGATCGGAATAAACGGATCCATTTATCTACGATCGAATTATATTTGTTGAATATACCATTGTCAATATGAAGGGAATGTTGAGAAAACAAATTCAATTAATATAATAATTAATACTAATTATTAATTAAATTCAATTAGTAAGTAAATAAAATAAGGATTTGTGTTGGATTGGCACAACATAAAAAAATTTTAGATAAGATAAATAATAAATATAAGAATAAATATAAGATAATTAAGTTAGTTTAAGTTAAAGTATAAAAAAGGTATTATAAGTATAAATAGAACAAGAAAAGAGCAAATTGTACAAATTCTAAGTAAATAATTACCCAAATATAGATACTAGTTACCTTTTTTTTTTTCTTTATTTTATGAAGTTCCTTCTTTAAATAATTCTGCCTTCTTTAAAATATCATGAACAGTTTCTGTAGGTTGAGCACCTTTTTCAAGAAAATAACGAATAGCAGGAACATTTAAATAAGTTTGATTCTGTATCGGATCGTAAAAACCCACTTTTCGAAGATCTCTTCCTTCCCTTCGGGAGCGAACATCAATTGCAACGATTCGATAGATCGCTCATTGGGATAGATATACATAAACAATACCCCCCCCTAGAAACGTATAGGAGGTTTTTTCCTCATACGGCTCGAGAAAAAACGATTCTAATTTTTCTGTATTGTATATAATAGCAAACGAACTATAATTTGAAGTGTTTTTTTGTTCTTACTTACTTTACTTAACTTACAGAAAAAAAGAAATATCATTTGTACTCATAACTCAAGTTATGTAATTCTAAAAAAATTCTAAGGGTAAACCCTTAGACATTTCTTGAGTCGTCTCTAACTTCAACTTCTTTTGTTTTGTTTGTCGCGTCTCGAATGCATTTTTACTCTTCATTATAATATAATAAAATTATTGAGACAATTGAAAATAGTGTTTCCTTGTTCCGGAATACCTTCTCTTTGCTTTGTAAAATCATTGGGTTTAGACATTACTTCGGCGATCCTTACTTCCTTTCAAAATGGCAGCAACATACCCTTTTTTTGTTTTGTCATTTATTTCTATGGAAAGATAATATGAACGCTTGGTTCCCTTGTAATAGACTTTTTTAATTAATCGAAAAAGTTTTTCCGATTCAGACAAAACAAATTTGTTTAATTTTTTTTATTTCAAACTTTATTTTCATTTTTCGATTTCTATCTATATTGAGGATATACTTACAAAGTTGGTCTAATTTATTAATTGTTACTAACCCTAGATTCTTCCTCCCGATAAATGAATCAATACTCTTTGCTCGAGCTTCATCGTGTACTATTCCTATTTATCAAACCAACACAAATTAGGTCTCTAGCAGGAACAGAAAAACTACGTCGATTCAAGAGCATCCTCATTCCTATAGAATATGGTGGATGTAAGAATCCACAACGAATCATGTCCTTCAAGTCGCACGTTGCTTTCTACCACATCGTTTCAAACGAAGTTTTACCATAACATTCCTTTAATTAATAATTAAATTTCAAACAAGTATGGAATTGATTCAAGATAGAATCATGAATAGTCATTGGCTCAACGGTATATATATATTATGAAAATATTATAATAATAATTATAATATTTTCATAATATTATATTTTATTTTCGATGTATCTATGGATAGATAAATAGTTATCCAGACAAATCTTAGAAATTAAAAAGGATTTATTTCACCCCATATTCTATCATATAAATGAAAAAGATTCCCTTTTTCTCGAACAAATAAATTTGAAACCTCAAAGGAACGGCCTTTAATAGATTAATAGATTTCCAATCGCGGATGGAATGGATTTCCAATTCCGGAACAAAAAAAATTATTACCCAAAAATAAGCTATTCCAATCACTCGAAAAGATCGGGGGTTTCCTTATAATATATATAGATTTTTCACACTTTTTCGAGTACCAAGAGTTCATAAAAATAAAATGAACATGAAAATAGGTTTTTGTTTTCATGAGTATGAAATAGAAAGGGTCTCGTGTAATGTAAGATTAAAGCCGTTATTCTTTTTTTCAGATGAAAGAGAAAATAAGAATCAAGAATAAGAAGAATCTAATCTTTTGGTATATATACAAACAACGAATAATTGTAACCGATAGTAAGATATTTAAAGAATCACAAACCGTTATTGACTTAAACAAGGAACCGTTGTTACAGAACAAATAATAATACAAATACATAATGTATATATAATATATAGTACTTACCTAGGACTTGTTTTATACAGACAGATTTTGTTTTACTTCAGGTTCAAGAATCTTTTCACCAATTCCATCAAGTAAATTAAATGGAATATATAAAATTTGATCTATCCAATCGTTACATTAATTTCCAATTATTGATTTGCATAAGATAAAATACAAAAAAATGGAATCCAGATCAATTTGTTTTTCTTTTTTTTTTTTTAGTTTTAAGACGAACCATGTAATCTTTAATCTCCACGTAAAGTGTGGAATTGAGATACATTATTTATTTTCTTTATTAAACCCTTTTTTTCTATTTTGATTTTGATTCAGAATGCATCATATGAGAATTCCCATTTCACAAGTATGGAACACAAAGTTTCCCTAAATAACTAACTTCAATATGAATAATACAAGCATACTCTGAATGGAAATTACTCAAATTCTTTTTTGAATTAAGAATTCAAAAAAATATCTTCCGTTCTACCCGTGCACTCCATCGCGTTTGTAAGAAACCAAAAGACAGAAAAAATTCTAAGAATTATTCAATTATTCCTAGAATTCAGAACAAAAGATTGGATCACATTATATCCATATCCAAAATGAAACAGAAAAATCGTTAATTAAAAAGAAGAATCTTTGATTTCTGATGGAAACCATCTGGGACGGAAGGATTCGAACCTCCGAGTAACGGGACCAAAACCCGTTGCCTTACCGCTTGGCCACGCCCCATTTAGAAATATATTCGACACTAATCTAATAAAGATTAGATTGGTATTGATCATTTGTCAATCCCAATTCAAATATATATGAAATATATTATTGCTAGGATTCAACATATGAATATAGAATAAAAAAAATTATTGATCATTACATAAAATTCAATTAAGATATTGTATGAAACTATAATTCCTTGTATTCTCATTTGAGAATGAAAGGAAAGATTTGGGAGAGTTTCGAAGAAAAGATTTTTTGACCCACCTTTTCATTTTTCCCTTATAAAAAAAAAAAGAACTCAACCAAAATCAAATTTTCTAATCTACAAGAATGAAATGTTTGTTATGCTCAATATCTTCAGTTTATTCTGTATCTGTCTTAATTCTACCCTTTATTCGAGTAGTTTTTTCTTCGGCAAATTGCCTGAAGCTTATGCCTTTTTCAATCCAATCGTAGATATTATGCCTGTCATACCTGTACTATTTTTTCTTTTAGCCTTTGTTTGGCAAGCTGCTGTAAGTTTTCGCTAAAATCTTTAATACTCTGAAAAATTCATAATTTCTCCGAAAAAAATTCTAAAAAAAGATTCGATAAGTTTTCCATTATGATATGAACCCTCGATTCAAAAATAGAAATTCTTGTATATTGAATTAAATAACTGTGACAATAAATTTGGATCCAGTTATTTCCTCATTTTGACTTTCCAGTAAACAAGAACTTTTTAATGATCCCACAATACCCAAAAATGGATATGACCCAAAATTTTTGGTAATGAATAAATCAGACTCTTTCTTTTCTTATATTTATATTCCAAAAAAATTCATGAAAATTACTTTTTTCAAGAAAAAACTTCCTTTTTGGGGCGTTATGTCAAAAAATGGTGTATGTGATAAAAAATGGGCAATCTATTTCCTTTTTCCAAACAAAAAATAATCTTGGAGATTGTGTAATGCTTACTCTTAAACTTTTCGTTTATACAGTAGTGATATTTTTTGTTTCTCTCTTCATCTTTGGATTCTTATCTAACGATCCGGGCCGTAATCCTGGACGTGAGGAATAAAAAAATTTTTGAGCTTTTCTTTGCTTTTTTATATATTTCACACATTTACCCATTATGCTATGAAAAAATGAAGGGATCGAAATTTTTTCAAATTCGAAAGTCTGAGGCGATAAGAGGGAGCGGAGAGAGAGGGATTCGAACCCTCGGTACAAATAAACTCGTACAACGGATTAGCAATCTGCCGCTTTAGTCCACTCAGCCATCTCTCCCAATTCAAAATTAAAAATTTTTTATGTGACGTGAAGTAAAAAAGATTGAAAAAAAAAACTTACTTCTTGTTTGTATTTTGTAAAAAAGATGCATTCCCCCGGCCGTTAAATACTGGCCGGGACATTACTTCTTTTGTTTTGCTGAATATGAAACAATTTAATTATGTATGATCTGATATCAAAAATATTTGTTATTGAAACAAAGACAATTTCCGCCCTATTCCTATAATATAATTATTATTATATAATTATAATATAATACAAGTGTCATTTCTTATCTTAGTATTTTTAATACTATAAATAACTATATATAATATAGGAATATTTTTAGTTTTAAAATATGAAGTTTATATATATTTAATAAACTATTTTAAATAAAGATAAAATTTTTTGTTATTAGTTAGTTTTTTTATTTTTTCTCAATTTACTTAAATTACTCAACTGGAAAAGAACACATATTTGTATTAAACAATATCAAAAATACACATCACATGTGTTATAACATATATAACAACTCATTTACTTGTTCAAGAGACAAACTTTATTTGAATATTTTCAATCCAATCGATCCGAATTCAAATTTTCATAAAATTCAGCAATTGAAGGGGAAGTTGAAAACAAAAAAAGAAATACAGAATTCATTATTTTTATGGCCCAGCTTCAATAATTCCTTCGATTCGGAACTGTCAGTAATATCCAAAAAAGTATAACTTTTCACTTTATTATTATACTAAATATATTAAATTCAAAAATTATATGATGTTATCTTAATTGTATTCTTTTGTTCGTGTTCGACAAAAGATCTATTTATATATAATTCATATATATATAATATATATATAATAATAAAAAATATGTATATGCAGCGGGTATAGTTTAGTGGTAAAAGTGTGATTCGTTCGATTAATAACTTAAATAGTTAAGGGGTCTTTCGGTTTTTTCATATTCCGATCACAAAAAACTTTATTTCTTAAAAAAGGTTTAATCCTTTTTCCCTCAATAGCATATTTGAGGAAGAGTATACATTCTCACGATTTGTATCCAAAAGTCAATTCGAAATTGATTAAATGGGATTACAGAGTCGCGAAGCATAATTTTTTTTGAATTCTTGAATTGGATCAAATCTTCCAATTGAATAAGTAATAAGTATAAGTAAAGGGTCTATGGATGAAGATACAAAAAGTTTATTTCCAATCGTAACTAGATCTTCAATTTTGGTGTTGTAAAGAGAAGATTGAAGCCAAATAGCTAGAAAACGAGAGTTTTGGTTTACTAGAACCATCGGCATATTGTTTTAGCTCGGTGGAAACCAAATTCTTTTCCTCAAGATCCCTCAAGTAGAAATAAGGAACGAAGTAACTAGATTAGACGGATTTGATATAATCCCCCTCCTCTAGAGGGATCATCTAGAAAGCGAGTGACTTTGGATGCATTGAATAAGAAAAGCTGACATAGATGTTATGGGTCTAATATTTTCTCTAGAAATACATCAACCTTCCATAAAGGAGCCGAATGAAACCAAAATTTCATGTTCGGTTTTGAATTAGAGACGTTAAATAAAAATAATCAATTAACGTCGACTATAACCCCTAGCCTTCCAAGCTAACGATGCGGGTTCGATTCCCGCTACCCGCTCCATATTCCTTATTTTACATGCGCCATCCATTCGGAT